TTAACATAATGCATGAAAGGATCCTTGAACAAGCATAAGATGTCCTGAAAATCAAAATCAGTAGCCAAGACTTCGACAAGATGTTCTACTTTTCGATAGAAATATATTCGCTCAAGAAGGACTCCAGAAGATGTTGATCGTAAATGAGAAGATTGGTTACGGAGAAAAAAGAAGATGGATTCATATTCACATACATGAGAATTATATAGGAACAAGAATAATCTTGAATTACTTTTTGAAAAAATGGAAATCGATTTCTTTGGATTACTAAGACTATTCCAATTCAAATTAAAATACTCGTGTAGAAAGAACCGTAATAAATGTAAAGAAGAGGCATCTTTTACCCAGTAGCGAAGGATTTGAACCAAGATTTCCGAGCGAATGGGGTGGGGTATTAGTACATCTAAGACATAATTTAAATGTGAAAATTTGTCCTCGAAAAAAGGAAATATTGAATGAATTGATTGGAAATTATGAGATTTTGCTATTTCTTTCCCTTCTAAGAAAGAGACAAATCGTAGGGAAAATGGAATTTCCACAATGACTGCAAACCCCTCTGATATCATTTGCGAATACAACTTATTGTTGTGTCCAAAAAATTTATTTTGATTCGAATCATTAGTAGAAATACTCAACTGAATCCGTTGATACAGTCGAATAATTAAGCGTTTCACACTTAGTGAACTAGATTTATTGTCATAACCCCCATTTTCCAACGAAACCCTCGATCTATTTAAAGCATAATCATGAGCAAGTGCATAAATATACTCACGAAAAAGCAGTGGGTATAGGAAGTGGTGTTGCTGAGATCCATCTAGTTCTAAATAGACTTGAAATTCCTCCATTTGAAATTCGATTTAAACCAAAGGTAAAGGTAAGGGATTTATTGGGTTATCAAATGATCCATTGGGTTATCAAATGATACATAGTGCGATACAGTCAAAACAAGGTATTGTAGTAAAAAAAAAAAATGGATACCTTGGAAACGGGTAGACTCATCACCGGATTCTCTATCCTCTCATTTTCCATTTAATTGAATTGGTTTATGGGTTTATGTTTGTTAGAGTATATAAAGGGTGGTTAGAAATCCTTTATTTTTTCAATCCAATCGCTCTTTTGATTTTGGAAAAAAAAAAATATCTTTATCAATATACTGCTTCTTCTACACATTCATCTCCAACCCATAAAAGGGATTAACTAATAGTTAGGACTCATTAAAAAAATCGATAATCTACTCATGGGAAACCTTTTCCCGCATTAGGAACTAATATTTTTTTAACGTTTAATTAGAGCGGGTAATCATTCAAATGAAATTAAGAACATAAGCTCGTTGCTTTTTTTTTTTGTTTCCCTATAATGGGACCCGTAGGGGTCTATCCATTTATTCACTCGACCCGACTTTGAATTCAATTTCTTTTGGTCCGCGCCAAGAATTCAAGCCTGGTTTTGTACCGATTGAATAAGAATCAAATATTCTCAAAATTCTCCATTGATACGACATGCTGGTTTTTCCATTCATTTGTTTCAGGATCAGTCGTGGTCTTACAAACTCTCCCGATGGTATGGACGAATCCTTTGCTTCATAGAAATGTGTAAAAGATGCGAGCCGCACTTAAAAGCCGAGTACTCTACCGTTGAGTTAGCAACCCCGAATAATTCGAATGGGTAGATACAATCGGAATCAAAATATTAAACTAGCAAGAAACCTAAGAAAACATTTTCTAATCGAGTCGGAACATAAAACAAAAAAAAACAATTAAATGAACAGATCGGATAAAAATACAAGAAATTCTCAGATAAAAACATTAAAAACATAGATAATATAGAGAAAAAGTCAAAAATTATCGGTGGCCCCTTAGTCCTGTAGTATTCATTTTTTTTCATTAAAAAACTTTTTCACTAAAAAAACACTTCTTGTATAACAGAAAATACAACGAATCCGTCATTTCAATCAAGTCAAGAAAAAAAACCAAACCTATGGGATGGAGATAAGCAGATCCATTTATCTACGATCAAATTATATATGTTCGATACACTGTTGTCAATATCACTATGAATGTTGAAGATGAATCGCGAGAAAAGAATATCAAAAATACAATGGCAATGGCGAAAACAAAAAGAGTTAATTTATTAATTTAATGAAAATCCAAATAATGAGAATCAAAATGAAAATGAAATTTTATATATTAAATTGAAATATATAAAATTGAATAGATAAATAATTAGATAAATAGAAAGAATTTAGAAATACTTGAAATAAATCTAAAAGCAAAAGGACTTGTACTGGATGTGCACTACATATACAAATGGATCAAAAAGAGGTGTAGGTGAAAAAAGAAATTAACGAAAAAAAAATAGGAAGAAACCTTGGGCTTATTCAATCAAGCAATATAAATAAAATCCACAAACTTAATCCCTTGTTTTGTTATTTGTTAATAGATTTCCAATGAAAAATCCCCCAGTTGCAAGTACTGTAAATTTTTTATATTTCTAGATCCAATTATCAATTCTCACTTGATCTTTTTTATATGCATCTTATATCAATAAAATTCTAGCAATAAAATCGATTTTTGTACTTATACGTATAGAACATGATATTCTATAGTAGCAACATTAACTAGGAATAATAAATAGGTATGAATAGAGAACCAAAAAAGAGGGGAAGAGTAAAGAAAAAGTTATAGAAAACTATATAGGAGTCATCTACACCCTCTTTTTTGGTTCTATTGCTTAATAGAATTTCGTTTGATTAAGACTAAGCTGCGTAAAAACCCCCGCCTTCTTTGAAATATCATGAACAGTTCCTGTAGGTTGAGCGCCCTTGTCAAGGAAATATAGAATAGCAGGAACGTTTAAATGGGTTTGATTATTTATCGGATCATAAAAACCCACTTTCCGAAGATCTCTTCCTTCTCTTCGGGATCGAACATCAATTGCAACGATTCGATAAACGACTCATTGGGATAGATATAAATGAACAATACCCCCCCTAGAAACGTATAAGAGGTTTTCTCCTCATACGGCTCGCGAAAAAATGATTCGAAATTATTATGTATCGAAATTCAAAATTTTTATGTATCGAATTAGAATGTCAAATATCAAATAGATATATAAAATCATCAAATCAATTTCCAGAGATTTAAGTCCTTCTTTTTTTCTTCTTTTTCGAAAAAGAAGAAAAAAAGAGCATTCGTACTCTCATAACTCAAGTTGGATAACTTTCAAATAGCCTATAAAGAACAGTCTTAGGCATTTATTTCATTTTTTGAGCGGTCTCTAACCCCTTTGTTGTTTGTCTCCTTTCGAATCCATTTTTGGAGTCTCGATTCTGATCTAATTATTGAGACAATTGAAAACGGTATTTCCTTGTTCCAGGATCCTTTATCTTTGCCTTGAATCATTGGGTTTAGACATTACTTCGGTGATCTTTAATCGTTTTAAAAAATGGCAGCAACAAACCCCTTTTTGTGATTTCTTTCTATGAAAGAATCATACGAACAATTGATTCCTGCATGATACACTTTTGATCGAAAGAGTTTTACCAATTCAAAAAGATTTTCCTTTTGCATTGAAAAATTGTTCGAATTGGATCCTTTCGATTTCGATATCAAAAATATACTTACGAAGTTTGTTCCAACGTATTGATTGGTATTAACCCTAGACCCTTGCCCCTGAGAAATGAATAAATACTTTCTACTCGAGCTCCATCATGTACTATTTACATTACAACCCAACAAAAAACGAGGGTTGTAGTAGAACCGAACAAAGGATGTCGAGCCAAGAGCCCATTCATTCCTAGATACTATAAAATAGAAAATGGTGGATGGAAAAAAAATCCACAGCTGATCATGTCCTTCAAGTCGCACGTTGCTTTCTACCACATCGTTTCAAACGAAGTTTTACCATAACATTTCTCTAGTTTCGAACCAGTATGTAATTGATTCAATTATGGAATCATGAATAGTCATTGCTTCGGTCAATACACAGTACTTTTGACTTCTATATGAAATGAATAAGTAATTTAAGCCTCAGTTAGGAAGAAAAAGGCTCAGTAAGAATTCAATTTACCCCTCTATTTTATTGTATGAGTGCAATAGTTTTTTTATTTATAAATAAAAAATAACACGAATAAAAAAAAAATTGGAATCCGCGTTCTATCTTCAAATGATTCGATAGAATAGATTCAACAACCTTACACGTCTTCGAGTCCCAAGGACCCGTAAAAAACATTCAAATTATTTAAAAAAATTTCCTACCCCGACATCACAATTTAAATACAGTTTTACTAAGGATTATATTTGATCATCATAAGAGAGAAATCAATATCGAGGATTTCCGTATCTATCAGATTAGACTGAACAATTTTCATTGGAAGGAATTATTGATATTCGATGTTAAATATTTAAGAGTAAGGTAAGGGCTCACAAATGCTTTTCAAAAAAAGCGAAAGAACGCTATCAATGAAATATAAGGATAGCAATCCATGCATATAAAGATTTCCTCAATTTCTGCGTAGTTTCTTTTGCTTGAACTTAAGGTTGACTAATCTTTCCCTAAAATTTTAAATGAAAATAAAAGTAAATAAGATGTATGAATCATCCCCGTCTCAATTGTTATTACATAGATTAAAATTATTCATTAGAGACAAATACCAAATACCTAAAAATGAGGGTTAAAGAAAATCTATTAACCATTAAATATGTAACCATTAAATATGGCACTTGATTATTTGGTAATGGAATTTGGACAGACATAGATATTCAAATTGATATCTTCCATCGCTCACTAACTCTTATCTACTCTCACTCTCAATTCATTCCGGGGGGATGATGAATCATAAATAAAAAAAGATCCTTTTTTCTGGGATACTAGACTATTTTGTCTAAAATACAAAGCCAAAAAGATCCAGATTAAGTCATTAACTAGTCTTAAGAGACTTAATCCCATTGATTGAATTCAATCAAAGAATACCCTCTTGTTTAGAATTCAGAAATAAAAGGAGAATAATTGGGCTGTCTTATTAAAAAAAGATAGGGAATATAGAGGCTTTCGCATTTCGATTTAGAATGTATCCTTGAAAAATCAACTAGATATGGCACGTAAGACTTTTCTAAGCAACTAACTTAAATACGAAAGTGAAAGGGGGAGGCATAAACTAAAAGGCTCATCAGACTTTTTTTGACTTCAACCTCTTGGGATCTAGGTTCCCATCTTACCTGGATCAAAAATGGATTCTGTTATGTTTTCGTATTATTCGAACTCGATTCAATTTGTGAAAAAAGATCAGATTCAGAGAAACTTTTTTAAAATTAGAAGCAAGAAGTCAATTTTATCAAAACAAAAATTAGACTCTTAAATAGTAAATAAAACGTTGCTCAAAAACAAAAAGAGAATTTTGATTCTGATATCTGATATATATTAGAGTCCACTCTGGGACGGAAGGATTCGAACCTCCGAATAGCGGGACCAAAACCCGTTGCCTTACCACTTGGCCACGCCCCATTTCAATTTCTATTCAATACTAATAAACACTAATATTGATATTGGTTGTTCGTCAATTCCAGTGCAAATCCCTACGGAATAAATTCGATTCTTGTTTTATTTTAGTATTAGGGTTTTGGCATGTGTAGCTGTCGAATTAAACTCAATTTATTGATCATTATATATAATTCAATTAAGATATTGTATGAAAGTATGATTTCTTCTATTCTCTTGTGAGAATAGAAGGATTTTTGTTTTGATTGGTTCGGTTCAAAGAAGTATTTTTTTGTCTACCTGACTTCCTTTTCTTCATTTTTACCTTCTATCAATAACATATTAATAACTCAATCAAAATACAACTATCTCCAAGAAAAAAATGTTTGTTATGCTTAATATCTTTAGTTTGATTTATATCTGTTTTAATTCTGCCCTTTATTCCAGTAGTTTTTTATTCGCCAAATTGCCCGAGGCCTACGCTTTTTTGAATCCAATTGTAGATGTTATGCCAGTAATACCTCTTTTCTTTTTTCTCTTAGCCTTTGTTTGGCAAGCTGCTGTAAGTTTTCGATGAGATCTTTAATACTATCCTAGAAAAATTCATAATTTATTTGAGTTCGAGAAAAAAAAATTTTACCAATTGATAAGATCAGATGAGTCTTACAATATGAATGAACCCTCAATTCAAACGGTGAAATTCTTGAGTAGCCACGATAAATTTGGATCCCGCGATTTCCCGATTCTTACTTTTTTTTTTCACTGAAACACCCTATATCGAGTCCACCACAATATCGAATTCTAATTGTGTGAATTTCTGAAACCGCTTTTCTATTTCTAGAAATTCTAAAACCGTTTCATTTCTTGGTGTCAAACTAGGATCCATAGTTCGTAGTATAAAAATAGAGAATCTATTTTCTTTTTCCCAGAAAAACAGATTTGGAGATTGTGTAATGCTTACTCTCAAACTCTTTGTTTACACCGTAGTGATATTCTTTGTTTCTCTCTTCATCTTCGGATTCCTATCTAATGATCCAGGACGTAATCCTGGACGTGAAGAATAAAAAATAAGAAGGGGTTCCTTGCTTTATTCGATTCTTAGAAATGCTCTTAGGATTTTTTGCTATTCCACATCTTTAACTAGAACTATATCTTTAACTATATCTATTAAAAAAAAAACAAAAAGGTTCACTAAATTCAAATTTGAAAGATACCAAGTCATTGACGGAAACGGAAAGAGAGGGATTCGAACCCTCGGTACGAATAACTCGTACAACGGATTAGCAATCCGCCGCTTTAATCCACTCAGCCATCTCTCCTAATTGAAAAAAAAGACAATTACTATGTTCCATTACACAAAAAAAAATAATGTTTAAAAAAAGCCCTTCTTTACTTTATTTATTTTCTTTACTTTATTTATTATATTTATATAAATTTCTTATCTAAATTATTAGATAGCTTATAGAGATTCGTTTTTGATTCTATTTTGTATTGTATTATATAGATAGATACAACTTTTATCAGCAATTCCATTTTTCTAAAATTCAAATAAACGACTCGAAAAAGATATCTCGAATAAAAAAAAAAAAAGAAAATAAAGAATATCTCTTTCATTTTGTTTCCAAGGGCCTGGCCTGGCAGTACCGAGCCGGGCCTCCTCTTTTTGTTTTGTTTCAATGAAGCATACCACACCGAATCCTAGATAAAATGATTTATTTGGATTTGATTTGAAAACAAAAAAAAATAAATGCGTGTTCCTCTTATTATATTCAAACAAGACTCAAAAGATGGAACTATCGATTTTTGCACAATTCATTTTTATGTTATGACTTAAGTTAAGTTCTTTTGTCGAGCCATATCTGTCAAAATTCCTCCAACAAAAGAACTTGTTATTTAGTTATTAAATTTCGTTATTTAAAGGAAAAAGTCCTCTTTTTTTTTTCCTAATTTCATTAGGACTCCCGACAAACACGTCAACGCTCTAATCTCTAATTTCCATTTCATGGTTATTTTTCATTTCTGTCC